AAAGCTCTTCGCATCGCAATGCCTATTGTGTCGGCTTGACCTTTCATAAGTGGAGACAGAATAAAGCGTCCATAATAAAGACGCTTACTGTCTCTTCTTGATTCAACACACTTCCACTGTAGTGTCCGAGTAGATACTTTGACTTTCTCTCGAACCATAGTAATTTTATTTGATGAGATCATTGAATCGTTTATTTCTCTTGAAACCCTTTCAGCTTTTATTTAGTTCTATACACGTCTTTTTTTAGGGGGTCTACAACCATTATGTGGCATAGGGGTTACATCTCGTACGAAACTTAAAAGTATACCGCTTCTACGAATAGCTCGTAATGCTGCATCTCTTCCCAGTCCAGGGCCTTTTATCCTTACCTCAGCTCGTTGCATACCTTGATCCACTACTGCTCGAATAGCATTTCCTGCTGCGGTTTGAGCAGCAAAAGGTGTTCCTCTTCTTGTACCCCTGAATCCACAAGTACCCGCGGAGGACCAAGAAAAAACCCGACCCCGTACATCTGTAACGGTCACAATGGTATTGTTGAAACTTGCTTGAACATGAATAACTCCCTTTGGTATTCTACGTACATTTTTACGTGAACCACTACGTGTATTTTTACGTGAACCAATTCTTAATATAGGTTTTGCCATATTTTTTCATTTCACAAGAAATATATGGATATATCCATTTCATGTCAAAACGGACTTTTTTTGCCAGCTCCTTGGAAGTGCCCTTTCCTTTATTTTATTTCCTTTAGTTAAGATTATCCTTGTCTTTGTTTATGCCTCGGGTTGGAACAAATTACTAAAATTCGTCCCCTCCTACGGATTAGTTGACACTTTTCACAAATTTTACGAACGGAAGCCCTTATTTTCATAGTTATTATTCCTTAATTCTGTGAATATACTTATTGTTTTGTTGGACGAAAGAAAGGTTTCTTGATATTTTTGAATTTTTAATTGTATCTTCGTGAAAGGAATGTTGAAATTGAAAAAACCACTTACTCTTTTGAATCCTTGAGTCTAGAAAGCGGCTGTCCCCTGATTAACTTATACCTAAGAACTTGCTAAAATTTTTATTTTTAGCAGGGGTGGTATTACACAACCCCCTTTTTTCACAAATGGTAAATTCCGGATATCCAATTTTTATATTAGAAGGATTACCATATATAACACAAAATTTCTCCACCGATTTTTTTTAGTCTAGCTTCTCGGTCTGTCATTATACCTTGAGAAGTCGAAAGGATTACAATTCCTATTCCGCCTAAAATTCGTGGAATTCGTTGAGAGTTAGAATATATTCGTAGACCCGGTCGACTTATTCGCTTTAAATTTAAAATAGTTTTATAGGATTCTTTCTTATTTCGTCTATGTTTTAGGGTTAAAATAAAAAAATATTGATTGTTTTCACGATGTTTCCTTACGTTTTCGATAAAACCCTCCCGTAAAAGTATTTTAACAATGCTTTCGGTGATGTTAGTCGACCCTATCCGAACTGTTCCTTTTCTATTCATGTCAGCATTTCGTATAGAGGTTATTATATCAGCAATAGTGTCTTTCCCCATGATAAGTTAAAATTCCTTATTGTTCTATAATTTTTATATAATCAACATGTTCTTTTTCTTTTATTTATATTTTTCTTTTATTTATATATAGATATAGACGAATTATATATTAATATATGAATTAAATTATTAATTTTTTTTTTATTATTATTAAGGGTATATGCGTGATACACAATCTATTAATTAATTTTATTTCAATACCATTTTTAAAATCCTATACTAACTATCGATATTTAGGTCTTATAAGACCTCAGGAGCTAATGAAACTATTTTAGTAAAGTTTAATTGTCTCAATTCCCGTGGGATCGCCCCAAAAACTCGAGTTCCTTTTGGATTCCCTTCTTGATCAATGACAACTGCGGCGTTGTCATCATATCGTATTATCGTCCCATTGTTACGTTTGAGTTCTTTACAAGTACGTACAATTACTGCTCTGATCACTTCTGATCTTTCTAGAGGAGTATTCGGTATTGCTTCCTTGATTACAGCAACAATAACGTCACCAATATGAGCATATCGGCGATTACTAGCTCCTATTATTCGAATACACATCAATTCTCGAGCCCCGCTGTTGTCTGCTACATTCAAATAGGTTTGTGGTTGAATCATATCATTTTTTTTTATCTCTTCTTTTAATACAAAGGACGAAGTAAAAAAATATTGTTTGTCAAAAAAATAAAACCGATAATCTTTTTTTCCTTAAATGTTATTTAGCTTTTTCATTCTATATTCCTATTCATAAATAATGAATTGGGTTTTTATAGGCATTTTTGATGCCGCTATTGAAATAGCTTTTCTGGCTATATTTTCGGGTACACCACCCATTTCATAAAGGATTTTACCTGGTTTAACCACAGCTACCCAATACTCCGGGGATCCTTTCCCAGAACCCATACGCGTTTCCGCAGGTCTTACTGTAACTGGTTTGTCTGGAAATAAACGTACCCAAATTTTTCCCCCACGTCGTACATTTCGTGACATTGCTCGTCGCCCTGCTTCTATTTGTCTAGATGTGATCCAAGCGGGTTCAAGTGTTTGAAGAGCATATCTGCCAAAACAAATACGATTCCCACGAGAAGATATTCCTTTTAGTCTTCCTCGATGTTGTTTACGAAATCTGGTTCTTTTTGGGTTATAGTTGATGGTTTTTTTCTAAATTAGAAATCCCATCTCTACTACAGAACTGAACGTGAGAGTTTCTTCTCATCCAGCTCCTCGCGAATAAAAGTACTAAAAAAGCTTGTATTAATATATAGATGTAGTTAATGATTAATCCTATTAATCATGGTCTTTTTTGACATTTCATCTGATCTCTTATAAATTTGTGTATGTCTTTTTCAAAATGGAATCCAAGATGAATTCTATTTATATTTATTTAAAAATAACGTAATATCCTTATCTCGAATGTCGTTTTTGTTAGAGTTAGAGTATTTTAACAAAATCCTTATTTTTCTTTTATCTTTTTCGTTTTTTATTACTTTTTTTATTAAAAAAAAATATATTCGCCGGCGAATATTTACTCTTTCAATATCTATTTAAGTTTGATGTTTATCCCACGAGGTCTCAGAATAAAAATCAGAATAGATAATAAAGTTTATGGTTTATTCCGCCATCCTGTCCAATGAATTACTAAGATTTATTTTTCAATTGAATCTTCTATATTCATGGGTTCCGTCGTTCCCATCGCCTCTTGATTAATCATTAGGCCCGAATTCTACAATGGAGCTCTTACCTGAAATTTTTAATTTCATTTTTTAATTTATTTTAGAGTCAATTTTCTCAGTTTTTATTGGCTCAAGGCTCTTAATTTTTTGTTTTCAGAACGAACAGATTTATTTAATTATTATGAATGAATCTGTATTCATGCTTTATTACATTGTTTTTATTACAGTGACCTCATAGACTTTCCAAATTGGAATAATAGATCATTAATATTCAAATTTTTTCTCTCTTTCTTTCATCCTTCCGTTTATCCGCATACTTTTCAATTACCTTTCATAACTTATAATAATATTTCGTTATTCTTTTTTTTTTTTCAGTTGCTACAATTATATGATCAGTCTATCATATCTTGACTTATTTTTTTGGATCCAGATAATGCGAAGCAATGAGTTGCTTAGGTTATTTATTAATGCTATAGTTATTAGTTGCTCTTATCTTATAGGTAAGTTCTTTTTTATTTTTTTTTTTTTTTTTTCTTAGTCTAATCGAATCCTAAACTAACGAGTCACACACTAAGCATAGCAATTATATCAAAGGAGTTTTGATGGAAATTTTTATTCAACCTTATAGAATTGCTGATTTTTTCTTAAACAAAAAAAGAAGACTGTAATTTTTTTTTGCTGTCTGTATAGTGTTATACTAACATACATAGTTTTAGTTTTTTTTTATCCTTGGATAAAATGTAAAGACAAATAAAGTTTGTTATTCTTCGTCTACGAATATCCAAATTTTTATTCCTAAGACCCCATAAATAGTTCGAACTGTATAGGAACAATAATCAATTTTAGCTTCAATTGTTTGTAAAGGAACTCTGCCTTCTCTTATCCATTCAACACGTGCAATTTCTTTTCCGTCGATACGTCCTGCAATTTGTACTTGAATTCCTTTTGTATTCGCCTGTTCAGTTAATTCAATAGCTTTTTTCATTGCTTTTCGAAAAGAAACGCGGTTTTTTAATTGGCCAGCTATAAATTCTGCAAGAATATTAGGATGCCCATACGGATTGGAAATTTTGGTAATAGCAATATTGAGTTTTCTGTTGACACAATTAAGTTCTTTTTGAACATTTATCTGTAATTCTTCGATTCTTCGGGGTTTATCTTCAATTAATAATTTAGGAAATCCCATATAGATTATTATCTGAATGAGATCAATTCTTTTTTGAATTTCGATACGTGCAATTCCCTCCATGCCAGAAGATATTCTTATATTTTTTTGGACATAATTTTTAATACAGTCTCGTATTTTTTTATCTTCTTTTAAACCTTCAGAATACTTTTTTGGTTGTGCAAACCAAAGAGAATGATGACTTTGGGTTGTACCAAGTCTGAAACCAAGTGGATTTATTTTTTGTCCCATAGGCCTCCACTACTATATGTATCATAACATGTTATATTTATGTTTTCATTGCTGCATCCAGGTTTTTTTAAATACATTAAATATTCTTTATATCGTTGATAGACGGATATATCTTCCAATACGATAGTTATATGACAAGTGGATCTTTTTAGTGGGTAACTTCGTCCTCGGGCACGAGGTTTTAATTTTTTCACTGTATTTCCTTGGTTCACTTCAGCTTTACTAATGACTAAATAGGTTTCTTTGAAACCCTTATTGTGACTAGCATTTGCTGCTGCAGAATAAACCAATTTAAAAATGGGATAACACCCTCGATAAGGCATAAGTTCTAATATCATAAGTGCTTCTTCGTAGGAACGTC